TCTCAAACCTTTCGATTGGCCTTTATCTACACAAAATATCGATACTTTTTACATACAAAGGATTTACTTGTTACCAAGAAAATTTAACCTCTCTCATTCTTTAGATCTAGATCCCTTATTTCACTTCACTCCGATAGTATCATAAATCAGGTCAATGCAGAGGAAATGACTGCATTTCCATACTATAAACTATTAAGTAATTAAAGAAATAAGTAAAATAGCTAAACTAAAATAGAATATAGATTCTACCGCATTACTTATTCTACTGGGTTTTACGGAGCCTTAACATGATTGACTCTGATCATAGAAAAGATTCTTCTTCAAGTGAACCAGCCTATCCTCTGTATGGGGCTTACGCAGTGGTTGGAACAAAGACACATTTGGTTATTAATTCCAATATGGCAGATAAGGGCATATATCTGCACGGCCAAATCAATAGTTCAAGTCACACACTCCCATAATCCATTTTTCTCTCAGGAGAATTCACTTCAACTATTCATGTTAAATAAAAAAAACAAAAATTTTTAGAGTTGAAGGGAAATATCCAAATACATGTCTTATTCTTTTCAATAATCCATATTTGTAGCAATGAAATACTATTTTTGTTCCTCCCCCAAGCAATCAATGGTTGATTACAAATATCGAGAATCAATATTCTCTATAAATTACTCTCTATAAAGGACCTGAAATACCTTGCTTACGTATCATTGGAAAGTGCATTAACATAAATACAGCAGTAAGAAGAGGTAATACAAAAGTGTGTAAACTATAAAAACGAGTCAAAGTGGATTGGCCTACACTAGCACTTCCACGTAATAACTCTACCAAAGGCGATCCTATTACAGGAATAGCTTCCGGCACGCCTGTTACAATTTTGACTGCCCAATAACCAATTTGGTCCCAAGGTAAGGAATAACCAGTTACACCAAAAGATGCCGTCAATACAGCAAGCACTACGCCTGTAACCCAAGTCAATTCTCGAGGTTTTTTAAAACCACCAGTGAGATACACACGAAATACGTGCAGGATCATCATTAAAACCATCATACTTGCCGACCATCGATGAACTGATCGGATTAACCAACCAAAGTTAGCTTCAGTCATTATGTATTGAACAGAAGCAAAAGCCTCAGTAATGGTTGGACGATAGTAAAAAGTCATAGCAAACCCCGTAGCTACTTGTACTAAAAAACAAGTAAGCGTAATTCCTCCTAAACAATAAAATATGTTAACATGAGGAGGAACATATTTACTAGTTATATCATCTGCAATCGCCTGAATCTCGAGACGTTCTTCAAACCAATCATAGACTTTATTGAGATAGGTAAACCAGAAAGACTCCCCCTCCAAGAACCGTATATGAGAATTTCATCTCGTACGGCTCAAACAGAACCACCAAAATACTAGTTCAAACAGATATGTGTAATAGAAACTTCTTAATCCTATGATTAAAGAGTTTTTGACCTGACCATACGAAAAAAGAAAAATTCGAAAACTCTTCTTTGTGGTTATAATATCAAAATATCAAGTCGGCTCGTTCCTTTTTTGGTGTTGATTGTTATGGGCCTCTTGAATCTTCTATTTACCCATTTTTATTTTCTTTGATTTTGTATGTAATGTAGCCTTATTGTTGTTTTCTTTATTATTGATAGAAATTTTCTTGTTACGATCCTACAAACCGATTGAAACCTCAGATTCGTACTAGAACCACGATGATTTATTTAATAAAACCTTCAAACTAAGCCCAAAGATTCTCTGAGTAAGAACCGTTGTATCATCACTTATTCAATCAATAAATAGAATCACTAAAAATCCAAAGAAAGGTTTATCCTTTGATCAAATATAGATAAAGAGTTTGAAAGAAGAAAAATGTTTAAATTTATACCTTCTAACTCTTTGAAATTTTTTGGAGTCCGATCACGAGATCTGAATATTCAGTATGAATCATAGTTCTAATACTTCGTAATCTATTTCATACATTCCGTGCTACAGATACTATAATAAATACCTGACGAGGTATAAAAGCATCTCTATCAAGACGACAGATCCACTCTCTGTACTATCATATAGGATCAATTCTAACAAGTCGCACACTCATATTCCAGAAATACAGAAATAAATAAATTTCACGATCGAACTCTGAAAATAGACTATAATAAAAAATCCGAGAGAAAAATGCTTCATTTTGTATTCAAAAGCTAGTCCTTATTGTTTCTTATAAATCTAATTCATTGAAATTCCATCTAGTAAAATGGAAGAATTATAAATCTCCAAAATAATAGATAGGAATACTGCAAATAGAGCCATTGCGATACCCATTAGAGGAGTGGTTCCCCATCCCGGAGCTACTTTACCATATTCGGAATTCAATGGTTTCAATAAATCCCCTACAACAGTTCGTCTTGGACCAGATCGAGAACCACCCTCCACGCTTTGTGTAGCCATAAATTTAATCCTATTTGTATTAATTGAGATCTGTTGACTTTGTATACCATTCCGTTGTAAATAAATGATCTTATCATAGATCCACTGTGGTCTTGAAATTATATAATAATGGAAACAGCAACCCTAGTCGCCATCTCTATATCTGGTTTACTTGTAAGTTTTACTGGGTATGCTTTATATACTGCTTTTGGGCAACCCTCTCAACAACTAAGAGATCCATTCGAGGAACACGGGGACTAAAAGAGCCTCCCAATATTGGGAGGCTCTTTACCTCTTTATTTCAATTAAGATATCAAAAAATCATTTTACCTTTTTAGTTTGAATTTTCGGCGGTTCTCGAAAAAAAATAGCGAAAAAAATTATTCCTAAAGTTGAGACTAAAAGGAATGTATAAACCAATGCTTCCATAAATTCAATTGTGGTTTACAATTATAGCTTTCATACCTGTTTATTTTGGAGCGTCTCCCGGATAAAAAAAGACCAAAATTCAAAGAAAAGGTGGCGATTCAAATTAAGATATCTACATACCCTATAGAAAATTACAAAACTAAAATAGAGTCGAAAACTAAGAGATCAAATATTATATCAGACTACTTGTCTTTTTGTAGTTGGATCTCCAAGTTTTTGGAATGCTCCAAATTCCACTTGAGCATCTAAATCTGGATCAATCCCAGCAAAAACATCCCTGAACAAAGTTCGAGCACCATGCCAAATGTGTCCGAAGAAAAAGAGCAGAGCGAACGAAGCATGTCCAAAAGTAAACCAACCCCTTGGACTACTACGAAAAACACCATCGGATTTCAAAGTAGCACGATCTAATTCAAAAATTTCGCCTAATTGAGCACGTCTAGCATATTTTTTGACAGTAGCAGGATCACTATAACTGACTCCATTTAGTTCACCACCATAGAACTCAACAGTTACACCTACTTGTTCGACACTATACTTCGACTCTGCCCTTCGAAAAGGAACATCGGCTCTAACAATCCCATCTCCGTCTACCAAAACAACTGGAAATGTTTCAAAAAAAGTAGGCATACGGCGTACAAAAAGTTCACGCCCTTCTTTATCTCTAAAGATAGGATGTCCTAACCATCCAACAGCTATTCCATCCCCGTTGTCCATCGAACCTGCTCTGAACAATCCACCTTTTGCAGGATTATTGCCAATGTAATCATAAAAAGTTAATTTTTCGGGAATTTTAGACCAAGCTTCGGATAAATTTTGCTTTTCGGCTAGCCCGGCACTAACTCTTCGATATATTTCTTGCTGGAAGTATCCTTGATCCCATTGATAACGAGTGGGACCAAATAATTCAATCGGGGTAGTTGCTGAACCATACCACATAGTTCCAGCAACAACAAACGCTGCAAAAAAGACAGCAGCGATACTACTGGAAAGGACAGTTTCAATATTTCCCATACGTAATCCTTTGTATAAACGTTGGGGCGGACGGACGCTAAGATGAAATAGGCCCGCCAATATGCCCAATGTACCCGCTGCAATATGATGAGAAGCTATTCCTCCCGGAACAAAGGGATCAAAACCTTCCACACCCCATGCTGGACTTACTGGTTGTACCTTTCCAGTTAATCCATAAGGATCGGAGACCCATATTCCAGGACCATACAATCCGGTTACATGAAAAGCGCCAAACCCAAAGCAAGCTACCCCTGATAGAAATAAATGAATTCCAAAGATCTTGGGCAAATCCAAAGATGGTTTTCCTGTACGCTCATCAAAAAATATTTCTAGATCCCAATACACCCAATGCCAAATAGCTGCTAAGAAACACAAGCCAGAAAACACAATATGCGCCCCAGACACACCTTCATAACTCCAAATACCCGGATTGCTTATAGTTACTCCTGTGATATTCCAACCACCCCACGAATTGGTTATTCCTAAACGAGTCATGAACGGTATAACGAACATACCTTGTCTCCACATCGGATCAAGAACGGGGTCAGAGGGATCAAAAACTGCTAATTCATATAGAGCCATCGAACCAGCCCAACCAGCAACCAACGCTGTATGCATTATATGGACAGACAGCAAACGACCGGGATCATTCAATACGACGGTATGAACACGATACCAAGGCAAACCCATGGAAATACCCCTTTATTCACGAAAAATAAACACTATGTAACTTTATTGCACTGGAAAAACTATGTTATGGATCTCCCTTTTTAAGTGGAGAAAGAATTACTATTTTTTTTTTTTTAGTATTTTAGTAATAATATAACAATTCTGTTTGTAGGAACAAAAAAAAGAGAAGCAAATCTATTTTATACCCGATAAGTACCAATACGCAACGGGTAGCTGACTCCATTTTCTATGAACGAACACATAGAAATTTGTTCATCATTCAAAGGACTTATTCGTAATAATTTGACTCTATTCGATTTGTCTTCCTTAATATTTTATATATTTCTTTTTTCTATTTTTATAAAATTTTTCGAAATTCTAAATAGAAATTCTAATAGAAATCCACGTATAAAATATTACAAAATATTACGAAAATATTAGTAAATTATAAAGGTCAATATTCTTAAAACAAAAAATTCATTCTTACGTTTTCATCTCAAAGTGAAATAGAGTACTTAATCTTTTTTCTTTCATTTAATGCCTATTGGTGTCCCAAAAGTCCCTTTTCGACATCCTGGAGAAGACGAGTCACTTTGGATTGACTTATAGTGCGACTTGTCAGATATATTGGGTCATACGGAATTCCCCCGTTCTCTCACCCGATTGAGATATCCCTCTGTTTCGCCTAAGAAAGATTGATTAAATCATCAAAAATTTGAAGCGTGAAGTGCAATCAAGTTCAATTAAATCTATGCTTTTGAGGTACTCAAATTAATATTATCAATTAGAATACTTTATGGTTGCCTTGTTTAGACCAACAAAATGAAATATCCAGACTCCGTTTAGCAAATCCAATTGGTAATATATCTATTATCATTACTACTTGTATCATATTCTATATTAGAAATTTTTTATAAATTTTGATTCGAACTGAAAATCATATTCAATCGAATAAAATAATATAATAAATACGTCAAATATTTGACAGAAACGTTAAATGAATTAAAAAAAACGAAGTTGTAACAAAAAGACGCAGTATTAGAGCATTTGCCCTATATGTGCAAATAAAAATCGGGCAGATCTTTACTCGGAGTAGAGCACAAACCTAAAAGAATTGAAGAAGCCCACTCAGGAACAAGAGAATGCCATCGTGATTTGAATTCAATCACGATGAACGAATACATCAATAAGAAGTTAATTTGATAAGTTTAATTAATTTTTTTGTAAGTAAACGCGTCAAAACTCATCTTTCTTAAAAAATAGAAGAAAAGACCCCGCATTCAAAATAAAGATTCAAAATAAAGGTTAACAAAGTACTCACTATCAAAAAAAAGCAGGGCTAGAATCTAAACATTGATTCTTTTTTTTATTTTCGTTATTTTTGGTGAACCGTATGCATCAAAAGGTGCATGTACGGTTTCTAGAGGATAGAATTTTATCCTAATCAACCGACTTTATCGAGAAAGGTTACTTTTTTTAGGTCAAGGTGTTGATAGTGAGATCTCGAATCAACTTATTGGTCTTATGGTATATCTGAGTATAGAGAGCGAGACCAAAGATTTGTATTTGTTTATAAACTCTCCTGGCGGATGGGTAATACCCGGAGTAGCTATTTATGATACTATGCAATTTGTGCGACCAGATGTACAAACAATATGCATGGGATTAGCTGCTTCAATGGGATCTTTTATTCTGGTCGGAGGAAAAATTACCAAACGTTTAGCATTCCCTCATGCTTGGCGCCAATGGGTTTTTATTTGAAAGAAAAAAAACTATGCCTTCGCCATATGAAATATAAATATTAAGTAATAATAGCATGGCATTTCGAATTCGATATAGATATAAGAAATTTTTTTTAAACATTAGATTATGTATCGAAAGAGTCGTATGGGATATTAAGGGCCTTTCTGATTTTATTCTATCAGGAACCTCTTTCAGCGTCACAAACATTTTTGTTTTCGCACCGGAGGGCTCTTAACACTATTTATGTTATGAAAGAGTACAAAAAAAAGGTTCTATTATTATTTAATATAATATTATTATTTTTTTTTTTCAACTAAAAAAAAAAAAGAAACTTTGGGATTGCTAAATCACTGATAAAATAAAGCAACGGGACCACCATAGTATTTTTGCTTTTTACCTCTTCCCAAGGAAAGGGTGGTTATTGGAGCATTTACTGATTTAAGCCTAGATTTTTTTCGATGAAAGGTAAAATAAAAGTGAATTCTAATGTGAAGCCGTATGCAATGTACAAAGAATAACAATGCCTGTACGGTTGTTCAATTCTATCGTCTTTTCTTATTCTTTTTTATCTCTTCCCGGACCCTTCTTATTTATTATATTTCTATTATTTATTATAATATTTATATTATGAGAGCTAGACTAAACCTTTTTTTCTTATATGATCAGGGTAATGATTCATCAACCTATTGCTGGTTTTTATCAGGCACAAATAGCAGAATTTGTCCTGGAAGCAGAAGAACTGCTGAAACTGCGTGAAATCATCACAAGGATTTATGCACAAAGAACGGGAAAACCCTTATGGGTTGTATCCGAAGACATGGAAAGAGATGTTTTTATGTCAGCAACAGAAGCCCAAGCTCATGGAATTGTTGATCTTATAGCAGTTGCATAAGAAATAGAAGAAATTTCATGCAAATCGCGATTTGATATTTTTTTTTACCGAAATTTCGATTTAATATTCTATTAATTTCTATTATTTAATATAGAAAAAATTCAGAATCATACGGTTACGATCGATCTAAACCAGCCCATTATGCATACGATTCAAAATGCCAACTATTAAACAACTTATTAGAAACACACGACAGCCAATTAGAAACGTTACCAAATCCCCCGCTCTTGGGGGATGTCCTCAGCGCCGAGGAACATGTACTAGGGTGTATGTGCGACTTGTTTAGATCATGAGCTTGGACAAAAGAGACAAAATAAAGAAAAAATTTTTCCACTATCTGTGTCAGTACGGATGAATAGGATAGAATAGAAGAATGCCTTTCATTATCTAAAAAAAAAAAGATCTATCACATTCGTCTATTGTGTATCAAATTTATGGTTTCATTGGTGCAAATTCAATCACCTCAATTTTCAATTTAAAACAAGAAAGAATTTCCCATTGGTAACAAATGATTATCCATTAAGCAGGGAAAATCTTATTAAAAGTTAACAGGCTGAAAATTTATGCCCCTACTCTTGCAAGAACGGACTAAGAGGGTCAACGAATTAGCTAATCCTCATAATTAAATACCGTTACTATAATAGATAGATTTCCTTGTGAAAGACCTATTACTGGAGAATTCATAGGTAGAGCAAAAGAATGTGAACTGTACACGTTAACAATAGCATTGATTCAATGATTAAATGCAGGAGGGGCTCCGGTGTATAGAGAAGACCTCACCGTTTAAGAAAAGTAACCATAGAAACTATGGAACCCACTATTTATCTATTTCTATTTACTGCTTATTTATTATATTTTTGTTTGTGTTTGAGACCTAATATCAATACAGTTTCTTATTCTTATTTCGAGACGAAATGTCTCCAAAAAAAAAAAAAGAAAAAATCGTGGTTGGGAAGGTTATAGTAGCAAAAGCCGTTGGAATTATTATTTTATACATTGGAAAAATCCGTTTTGTTATTATAGAAAAGGGGAAAAAGAATAACTGAAAGAAAAGAAACCAATTAGTTATTCATCAAAGTTTCGTGTACTCAATGACCAGAATTAGACGAGGATATATAGCCCGGAGACGTAGAACAAAAATTCGTTTATTCGTATCAAGCTTTCGCGGGGCTCATTCAAGACTTACTCGAAGTATTACTCAACAAAAAATAAGAGCTTTGGTTTCGGCCCATCGGGATAGAGATAGACAGAAAATAACTTTTCGTCGTTTGTGGGTCACTCGGATAAATGCAATAATTCGCGAAAACAGGGTATCTTATAGTTATAGCAGATTAATAAATAATCTGTACAAGAGACAATTGCTTCTTAATCGTAAAATACTTGCACAAATAGCTATATTAAATAGGAATTGTCTTTATACGATTTCCAATGACATTAGAAAATAAGGAAATTGTAAGGAATCCATAGAATTTTTTACATGGAATTTCTTGAAAAGAAATTCCGGGAAGATAGAATAGAAACTCGTACGATAAAATATGATGATAATATGATCAAGTAAAGTAGTCAAACTAAACAAAACATTCAATAAAAAAAACGTTTCTTCTCCCCCAATTCGTTTTTTTTCTTACGACACGAAAATCAAATTTAGATTTTAATTTTTTTTTTTTTTTTGAACAAAACATCAATCTATGGTTCAATTCGAATTGGAATTGTGATCCCATTTCAATTTGAGTAAGCCTATTTTGCTTGCTGGTTCTAAGATCAGTAGTTAGAGTGACCAACTCGCTTTTTTTCAAATTGTTTTTCATTATTAAGAAAAGGTAACAAAGATAAAATACGAGCTTGTTTTATAGCAATAGTAATTAATCGTTGTTGTTTTAAACTCAATCTATTCACCCGTCTAGATAATATTTTTCCTTGTTCACTAATAAATCGACTAATTAAACTCATGTTTCTATAATCAATTCGATCCCCCGATTGGATCGGGGGCAAACGCTTACGAAAAGATCGCTTGGACTTAGGGAAAAGTCGTTTGGATTTATCCATGGTTTGTTTATTCCTTATTTCAAAAATCCTATTTCGTTCAATTGGATCAAAAATGATTTCGAATTCAGAAATAGGATTTATTTTTTTTTTTTTATTTAATTTATATTTTATATATATATATATTTAATTATATGTTGAATATTTATTATTTAATATTTATTGAATATTTATTATTTAATATTTTTTTTTTAATTATATTCAATTTTAATTAAATAATTAATATTTAATTATTTTCATTTTTATTATTTTATTTTTATTATTTTAATTATATATTTATAATTATATATTTCTATTAATATAATAATATTCTATTTAATAGAATATTTTAATTAATAGAATATATTCCTATTCAATAGAATATATTTCTCTATTTTATTTATTTAAAATATTTATTTAAAATCTAGTTATTTCTATTTATCTATATATAGAAATAGATATAATTCGAATTTCGAATATATATTAGCGTAATATATTATAGGATAATATATTCTATGCATAATATATTTATTATATTATTATATTATAGTAAGATAATATATATTCGATAAGATTCTATAGTATTCTTTCTATACTATATTATTCTATACTTAATATCTTCTTTATATCATTGTCATCTTCCTTGAAAAGGTGACACGCAAGCGATAGATTCCATCTATTTCTTTATCTCCCCGTGAATTGTATGTTTGTAACAATAGGGACAGAATTTTCTCAATTCCAATCGACTGGGCGTATTGTGTCGATTCTTTTGCGTAATATATCTCGAAATGCCTGTTGATTTCTTATTAACACTCTTTCGAACACAACCGGTACATTCTAAAATAATCCTTACTCGAACATCTTTCCCCTTGGCCATAAACCTCCTTGGGATTTTGGGATTTTTTATTCATTCAACTCTTCTATTTTCCGATCTGAAGGAACGAAGAAAGGAAGGAAAAAGAAGTGAAGTTGCTAACTCGAAATCCAAATTATCAAAAATTTCATTGCAACTAATATAGTTCTAATTATATTAATAATAAGTAATACAAAGATTTGAAACTCTATCTCAATTAGAAGTTTCGATGAGAATCACAGTAATTCATTTAAGCGTCTTGTAGAATACTGTTACACTAACTACATTTCTAACTACCTTCTCTTAATTTTAATTTAATTGAAGTTACTTTCACTGGAAGCGCGGACCCCGAGTTACGAGTTTTACTGAAGTTGAATCCACTTTTTTTTCTTTTCTAACTTATTCAAATTAAATAAAAAAAAGAGTAGGGGGGTAGTAATCACAGATATTTAATTGTATCTATAATCTTCTTCACCCTCTCCCCCACGCGTTGATAACTAGAATGAAAAAAAAGGCAATGTCAATCCATCGGGGAAAAAACGATTGATCTCTATCAATAGGCCTGCTAAAGACGCAAACCATAGAGTACTTATTAACGGTGCCACGGATAGATATGTTTTTAGATCTCGCATTTTGAATCCTCCTTCTTTATTGTAATGTAATAACTACTCTTTATTTTATTCTAATACATAATTCTAATAGATACAGAATCCGATTCTATGTAATTCAAGGCAACTTGCATTTCTTTTGTACACGTAATCTCTAATTCAAATTAAAATAAAATGTACAACAATTTCATAGATAAGATTTTCCTTTTCTTAAAAATAAAAAAGAAAGCGCCGCCCTTTTTTTTCTCGAGCATTAACGAAATTTGCGTAAGTTTCTTATTATATAATATATGATATGAGATCAAAAAGAAAAAATGATAATGGATATCAAAATGAAATAAAGTATGTGGAAAACAAAACAGGTATTCTTTACAATAACATTATAAATGAATTACAAAGGGATGTAGCGCAGCTTGGTAGCGCGTTTGTTTTGGGTACAAAATGTCACGGGTTCAAATCCTGTCATCCCTATCGATTACTTAGTCTATGAGCAATAACAAAGGATCAATTGAGATTAATTAAAATTGAAAATGGGACATACTCTCAATTTTTAATATATATCATATTCTCTATATATAGTATAAGCATTCAAAATCGAGTAGAGGTAAAAAAAAAAAAGACTCTTTTTTACTTACAGTCTCCTTTTTTGTGATTGAGACAAGAAAGCGCTCTTAGTTCAGTTCGGTAGAACGTGGGTCTCCAAAACCCAATGTCGTAGGTTCAAATCCTACAGAGCGTGATTCTCTTTTTGGTTTGTTAGTTCAAAATTTATACGGAAAAATAGAAGAGCACTCTGAATTTGACCTCCTCCTTTCTTTAATCCGAAGAAGGTCAAAAAAAGCACGGTGTTAATTAATATTAATCAAAGGTCCAACTGATCACCACGTCTATATTGTAAATATGCAGTTACAAATAATCCCGCCAAAGTAATAGGAATTAGCCCCAAGACAATTCCAAAGAGCAAAACTTCAATCATTTCAATTTTTTTTTTTGAAAAAGGGAAAAAGAGAGGTAATATCTATCCTTAAATATTAAGCCATATTGACCAGAAATCTCAATAACCAAGAATTGGAAACGGACACGGTAAAGAACTAGAGACTAGGTGGAATACTACAGAAAATTTTTGTTTTTATTTTTATAAACTGTTCATTCAATTAATTTCAAATAAGTCGTATCTTGCTCAGACCAATAAATAGAACTGAGGTTATAGTTAAAGCAGCTAGTAGAAAACCGAAAAAACTAGTTATAGTAGGCATGAAGGAGCTAAATAAACTTTTTTATACATATGCTTGTAAAGCAAAAGCACTTTCCTAAGTTCAATTTTTTGAAAGATAGGAGCATAAAGAAAAATACAAAATGAAAGAATAAGTTCAATTTAGAATTTTTTTATTGATTTTTTTTATCAATCATTTATTAATCATTATCATAATAAATTTTCCACGGCACTAATAAAATAAGAGTGGTAGTGGTATAGATAGAAAAGGAAATCAATTTTTCATCTATACCATCTACTTAGACTTTCGTAATTCCGAATCAAATTAAGAGATTCATTAGTCAATTCTTGCGAAATAAAATAGAAAACAAATATTATTAATATTAGAATAAATATTCTAGATTACTATATTAGTAGAATTAGATAATTAGTTGAATATATTCTATTTATATTAAATTGAAATTGTATTATATTTCTAGTTTTTATTATATTAAATTAAAAATTGAAACTCTATTTCTATTAAATAGATAAATTGAAATTCTATTCTATTTCTAGTAAATTCTATTAATATTTAATTCTATTAAAATAATTAATATTAAAATATTTCTATTGAAAATTTCAAATTAAAATATT